CATAGCACGAGAGAGAAGGCGTTCCTTCGCCGTTTTATTTCGAGGAAGCGCTCAAGTCGAGACTCTTATATGTCAATAGAGAAAGCAGATTCAGAAAGAAAGCGAGTCATTTTAGTCTGTAATCTTGTAAAAGAGGGTTTCAACTAGACTACGGGTTGTTATTCTAGTAGACATAACCTGAAAGCCGCGCAAACCAGATCACTCTATACTTTTTACACTTGCTCAATCTCTAAAGCTAATTCGGAAACTTTGGAATGGGAGTAAAGCCCGACGAACCAATCTCGATAGTAAGCATTGGGCGGGCGATAGGGAGGACGGTCTCTGGATTGATTTCTGCTGGCAAGGCATAAGAGCCGTTACCTATGGCCTGTGTGGTCTTCTGCGGAATTACCCAATGAATGTCTCCTAACGCCGCGACGGGGACCGGTAGAAGCAGACACAAATTGACTCACTACATGAACTGCATAAGCAATATCTGGACGAATAACAGTAATATATACCAGACCCTTATTACCTCCGTAGAAGTCACATTCTGGGGAGGCTCGGCTTCTACCCAGGGCAGAAGGTGGAGAAGGCTGGACCGTAGCTACTATACTAGGATAAAAGTATGACCTCTTTAAGATCTGGGATAGATCTTTCCGATGATATCCATGGCCCACCCTCGAAATGGCCAAGGCTTTATAATCGGGTATAACTCGGAAGCCGGCTTGTGCTGGATTCCTGCATACCTCTGGCAGGCATCGCAGCTCTTAGCATGTGCTATGTAATCTGCAAGGACCGTAGGCCAGTAGTGGCCATGTCTCCGGATCTCTCGAATTTCCCTCAGCGCGCTCGATCTACCTATCTTTCTGAGTTTGATTGGTTTTCGCTCCAGCTGACCTTTCCATTTAATCACTGACAAAACCTACCTTTCAATTCTTCTTACCCTATGAGCTTTCAGCAAAGGACAGATTTCTTGGTCCATTGACATCGATCAACGAAATAGACCTCCTTCTTTCACTTTTGTCGTTGTCTTCCAATTCAAATAGCCCCATTAAGTGAGTGTTCCGCGAGAAAAGAGAGGCTGACATCTTTTCTTATCTATCTATTTTCGTAAATGAAGAAGATAAGTGAGAGCTTACTGACTGCATCTTCTAAGAAGGGCTTGGAAGAAGAAATAGAATCTCCTTTCTTTTTCGAGAAAAGGTCCCATCCTTCAATATCATGATTGGGTCGACCAGGCCAGATCATGAGTGAAATATCATGATCGGGTCGACTAGGCCAGATCATGAGTGAATAGAAAATAGAAAATGTACATAGCAGTTCCAGCTGAAATACTTGGAATAATTCTACCACTTCTACTAGGAGTAGCCTTTTTAGTGCTAGCTGAACGTAAAGTAATGGCTTTTGTGCAACGTCGAAAGGGTCCTGATGTAGTGGGATCGTTTGGATTGTTACAACCTCTAGCAGATGGTTTTAAATTGATTATAAAAGAACCTATTTCACCAAGTAGTGCAAATTTCTCCCTTTTTAGAATGGCTCCAGTGGCTACATTTATGTTAAGTCTGGTCGCTCGGGCCGTTGTACCTTTTGATTATGGTATGGTATTGTCAGATCCGAACATAGGGCTACTTTATTTGTTTGCCATATCTTCGCTAGGTGTTTATGGAATTATTATAGCAGGTCGGTCTAGTAATTAGGGGGCGGCCGTTCGGTCGCCTATGATACTAGGACCAATAGGTCAAAAATGGGTTTGTGCCGCAGGTGTTGAACGATCCACTCTACACAGGTGTGGGCTTACAGGGCTCATAAAGCCTTTCTTTCATTCATCAATAGGGCCCTGGTCGGTCACTTTTCTGGGCCGGGATCGATAAGTGGAATGGAAGTCATAAAAAAGATATCTTGATCTTCGCACCTCAGATCAAGAGGAAGGGTAGCTTGTCAAGCTGGCCTAAAATTAGAATTATTCTTAATTATTATATATAAAAATATATATAATTAAGATATAAATAAAAAGATTCGTTGTCTTTTACCCGGCTGTTCTTCTTTGTCAACGCTACTAAGGACCTATAGGTTCGCAATAATGAAAATTGGTTATTTTAAAAAGAAAAGGCGCTATTTAGCCCTACATTAGTAGAAGTAAGCGGCTGAGTTAGCCTAGCCTACCCTAAAAGTGGTATAGTAGGGTATAGTAGGCGAGCGAGTTAGCGAAGACGCTTAGGCTAATAGAAAAGAGAGCGTCGGTGCGTAGCCTTCATTCTACTACGCTACGAAAAGGTTACGAAATCACTTAGCTCGACGTTAGGAGAGTCAAGGGGGAACGCCATACCTACATAGAAGAACCGCTGTTCGCTGACTTTCTAAGGTCTAACCTTTCGCCCCCTACTGAAAAGGGGCAATTAGCTTTGCACCACTGATAGACTACTTAAGATTCAATTCAAAAGGCCCTACTTAGTTTCGCAAGCCTTTGTCATTGTCAGTCAACTAAGTAGGGCCTGAGGCCCCCTGTGAATCCGTAAATCTGAGGAGCATGCCGCAACAAAAGGATGGTCCCCTATGCATTTCATTCTTTCCGGAAGGGAAAAAAAGAAGTACCCCCCATCATAGTGAACCTCTCCTTGTGATCGGGATGAGGTAGATGCCTCCCAGCCGGGGGGCGGATCGAATCGGAGTTTCCTTAGGTAGCCACCGACCTACAGTTATCCTTAAACTTCCGTGCTTGGTGGAGAAGAAGCGAACAAAGGTACGCTCGCTTGCTGTCTTGTTCTCTGTCGCGAACTGGGATCGCTCGCCAGCTAGGTCAGATTGGAGCAACATTGTATGAGAACATATTACCCATATTCGGGGACAAGGGGCGAAACGACCTCTCGATCTACTTACTGCAGCCCAGGAATAAAAACGTCGTCTAGGCGTTACCTGTTGCTCCGATCTCCCCTACGCCTAGGACGTTGTCTGGGCCCACCAAGAGCCATAGTTAGTTGCTGTTTCCATTTGGTAGTTTTTTTATCGTTGTTGATACCGGCAAGACCCAGCCAGATGATGTCTGCTGGTTGGTAGTGAGAGGACTCTTAGTACCTGCATACCCAAAAGGGGGCGCTGGTTAAAAAACAAGAATTTTTCTCTTTCTTGCTCTCCCTTAGCAGCGGGAAAGGAGTCTATCTATCTGCCTAGCTTTGGTAGATTTCCCCCAACGCAATCCACAGAAATTCCACGAATCCCTTGGTGGATAAGTCCGACGACTCAGCAGCAGTGCGGAATTTTCTTTCTCGTCTGCTGGATCTGATCTATAGTTAGGGGGCAATACATACCAAAAGGTTCGAAGAAGGATAATGAGTGAAGATCTGCCCCAGCCAAGTCGTCGACCGCTGCGGTACCTGAACTGAATGCTCTGAGGTTGAAAGGCAAGTAGATAAGCAGATTCCTACCTGTATTTTTATTGTCTCGATTCGTCCACTGCTGCTACTGATAATGGAAAAGGTTATGAAGTTGACTTCTTTGCCTTCTTGAAGGTGGTTGGGCATTAACCAACACAACAGTGAAACCCGATCCAGCTTTCGCTCCCTCCGCTTCCTCAGGGCCCTCACTTCCTCACTCAACTCACTCAGACGCTCGCCTCACGTCACTTCGCTCGCCTTGGGGGGAAGGCTACTGACGGTAGCGAATCTCAGAATACGAATAAGATCAGAAAGGCCATCATAAGAGCAAACAAGGCAATGGCTTCCGTGAGAGCAAAGCCTAAAATGGCATAACCAAACAATTTAGTATCCAATTACGGACTCCGTGCTACTGAATGGATCAACGAACTGAATATCTTTCCAATTCCGACTGCAGCTCCAGCTAAAGCAATTGTAGCAGTTCCAGCACCGATGACTTTTAAACCCTCCATAACATCTTTAAATTCATTTCAGTCTATTAATTGGAAGCAGGATTTTGATTCTTGAAAGCGAGTTAAGTGGCTCTGAGGGGCACGAACGGTATAACAATAAGTACTGATTCGACTAGCTCGAACGTGGGGAACGAATGCTTGAATGTGAACAAATAGCTGACTCTTGCAAGTTTGTGGCCAGCGATCACCCTCTAAGCTATACGCTTGATAACGAACTAAAGGGCTCGAAGCTATAGAAGCTCTACAAATAGCAGTTCTTATGAATTTATGGCACAGTTCTTTAAGCTGGGTAAAGGTAAAGTAAACAGTAAACAGCAAAGACTCCCTATATCGAACCCCATTTTTTGATATGCCTTAGTATAAAGAGCTGGCTTAGTACATATCCATAAATATGTCTTTTTGACTGCGGCATAGCTATCCCGTAGTTTTCCTTTTCATAAGAGAAAGGATCCGTATAGGTATAGTATACGTAAGTTTACCTAGATCTATGTATTTACCTTATATGCCTTAAATTTACAGATGAGTCGGGATCCTAATCTTACTATTACAATTATAGGATCAGCTCTTATTTGCAATCTTCCTTAAAGAAAGTCTAAGGTAGTTGCAGGTCCATTTTCCTTTTTTTATAATGTGCGGGATTCCTACTCTGAGTAGGCTTCTTCGTGCGTGCCATTCTAGGAGTCTTCATTTACTCCGGTATAAAAAGGGTTATATCAAGGTCAATAATTTCTTTCTGGTCCACCAAGAATTTTTTTTTCAACTAAGGTTTATTTAAGTCCGCCACAGCATGCCTTTTCCGTCTATAGCGGATAGGTAATTTAGCTACCTCCGCAGCAACAATTGCTTCAGCGGGAGCTGTCGTCGTGGGATCCGTAATAGTGAGCATTGTAACTGATACCGGGAGTTTAATATCTAGTTTTTTCTGCTTACGAAATGCTTACGCTTACCAAAAGGACTAGGGCATCTTGTCAAAAGCAAAAGCGAGCGGTGACTCTATCGGAATCTATAAAACTCGACTGGAAGCGGGTGGAACCCACAATTTAATCTGTCCTGTCTAGAGGTCTATGCCCTTAACCACTGCGTGTTTACTGACACACTATCCCACCTTAGGGTAGCCCCCTTATTTCAAATAGAA